CGGGAGGTATAATATCAATCACTTGGCGTCCATCCGATGTATCGACTATGGATATTTCATATCCCCCTTTTTCTTTACGTAGTATTTTTCTTACTATACCTGTTGACGTAGCATTATAGACCGTATTGTTACTCTTACTACCATCAGGATAGATCTGTCCCCTTCCTCGGTTTCCCCCTACATATATGGGATATTTTAAGAAATGAACGTCTTTCTTCGTAGCAGGATCGGGGGAAAGAATGGGAAAGACGATTTCACTATATTTCTGACCGGGAACAGGGCCTATCACAAGAATATTTTTTTTATCGGGACGATAACTCTGAAAAGAGAGATTTCCTATCTTTTCTTTCAACTCAGGAGAAATACGGTCGGGCGGCGCTAATTCGAATCCCTCGGGCAAAATAAGAACAGCACCCACATTTAACCCTCCCTTTTTCCCATTAGCAAGAACTTGTTTCAGTTGCATATCATAAGGAATTCGAAGAACTGCTTCAAATACAGTATCGGGAAGCACAGCTTGGGGAACTTCAATATCCACGGGCTTATTAGCTAAATGGCAATTGGCACATACAATTCGTCCGGTTGCTTCTCGTGGGTTTTCATAACCCTGCTGCGCAAAAATGGGATATGCATTTGAAATAGATGTCCGAGTTATTACATATATCATGATCGATACAGAAATAGATCGAATCATCTGTTCCTTTACCCAAGAAAAAGTATTTCTATTTTCCATGTCCAATCGCAGATCCCAGAATTTCTACAATAAATTAGATAGGTAGCTAAGCTAATCTAGTTCCCTATACACGAGTCTGTTGTCATTCTACTGCAACAGTTGTACTGGAATGATGAATACCTTGAGCAGGTAGAAATAGAAAGAATTTTGCTAAAAAGGAAAAGGGCTTTCTTTCTAAAAGAAGAAAGATGCTAATTTGATTAATATCAGGAGATCAAATGAGTTTATGCTTCACTAATTGAATGATAAATGACTACAAGCGAAGGAGATAGACGGTTTAAATAAAAAAAGACCCAAAATTTCAAACATGTATCTAGAATCACTGGAAAACTACAAACAAAAATAGTGAAAATTAGCTCGTTAGGAGCCCATCCAAGATCATTGTAGACCCAACGAATTAGTAGTTCCCAACCGCGGGTGGAGTGAAATCCAACAAAAAAATCAGTAACTAAAAGAATACTAAAAGCTTTTATTGAGTCATTTAAGTTATAGAAGAATTCCTGAACCCAAGAATTCAAAATGACAAGTTCCTCTTTACCCAGAAAAAAAGAACCACTTAGAATAGCCAAACAGATTATATTTGTCGAGAAATGCAAAATGATATGGAGATGATCCTCATTATCTATTTTGGCCAATTGTATTATTTCCTTGTGTATTCCTATAGGAGGTTTTTGTACATGTGTCTTCGGTTTCTCTTTTATCATTTCGTCCAAGAGAAAAAGTTCTTCTAATTCTATGAATCTTTCTAGAACCTTTTTCTCTTGAATATCAGTTAAGAGAGTTTCGGATTGCCTGGTATTCCACCAATTCTTAATCCAAAGTTCCAGACATTTGTTAAAAGAGAAAGAGACCCCCCAGGGCAAAAGTACGATAAATACAAGATATAGGAAAGAAGGCAATGCTTTCTTTTTTTTCATTTTTGATCTGTAAATTGAGTTGTTAATGAATCCGCTCCATTCGCTGACTCTATTTCATTCGCTGACTCTATATGATATTTCTTTTTCTTTGAAGCAAAAATTCTATAACAAGGTTTGAGACCTTGTATATATTTCTCTTTTTTGTATACTAGTGGAATTTCATTGCATTGGGTTCTTTCTTAGATCTAGATGGAGTGGAATAGAGAAATAGAATAAAAAAAAGCGCTTTCGGATGAAAATGGAAGAATATTATGCCATCACTTGGACAAAACAAATTAGAAGCAATTTTCTCTTATCCTCGTTTGTTCCTTCCTTTAGATAAATACTCGAAAATTCCCTTACAATAACGAATCCAATTTCGAAGGGACCTCCTCCCCGTGTTGAGAAAATCTTCTTCCAATTCGTCCTCATTCAATTCATTTCAAAAAAATGCAATCGGTACTCAAAATACTTCAATTGGTACACGCAAGAAATAGGCCAATTCGGCAGCTTTTTGTTCTATTTCTCGTGGAGTAAAAAACTTCTCATCAGTACGAGTCAAGGGAATGACCCCCTGGCCCCGGATTTCCATATAAAGGATACGACGAGGATAAAGACCCTCTTTAACCTGAATTCTAATTGATTGGATATCCCGCATAAGGAATCGAAGGAAGACGCGACGTTTTATTCCAGGGAATCCCCAACGAAAAATGCACACTATTCCCTCTTTTCTATCGAATCGGTCATAACCACTGCCTACATTCCACAAAATAGTGCACCACAAGTAGGAGCTAATGAATAGGCCCGCGATTCCGTAGAAAGACATCACGACCCCCTGTGGAAAAAAAAGAATTTGTTGAGATGGAAGTACAGATATCATATTCTTACCAAGATAACTGGAAGCCCCAACCGATAAGAATCCTAGTGAACCTAGAAAAAGAATACAGGCCCAGAAAAAATTACCTCTTTTTCGAGAACCTTTTAGAAGTTCTATCCATATGTGTTCTGATCGCCAATTCATATTAGATATACTAAATCCAGCAGCGGTCGATTGAAATTGAGAGAATAAGCTAAATGATTTTGACTTTACTTTTTTTGATTCTGAAATCGCCTTCAGCAACGAGTACTCCTGTGAAATAATTGGTTAGATACATTGACTTTCTATTCAAAAAATATTCGTTGATCCACTTAAAATAAAACTCGCTATACCCGGCTCCGCATATGCATGCATTTATGCTCGTAGCCTATATCCGCATCCATAGCCGTTTTTCGTTTGTGTGTAGAAAGAACCACATACCCTACCATATTACTTACACTAAAAAATATCTGTATTATGATCCTGCGTGGAAATACATTGAGAAAATTCGCCCCCGTCGGTTCTAGACAATCTTATTTTTCTGCACATAAAGAAATAAAGAAGCCATTGCAATTGCCGGAAATACTAAGCCTACTAAAGGCACGAAAATAGAAGGTAAGTTAAAATCCGTCATAGAATAGGTGTCTCAATTCAAATTTACTATTTCTATCTATTCGAAAAATATCTTAAGATTCTTATAATATAATTAAGTATATCTATTATAAGGAATATTGACTATTGTATTTTTTAGTTTGCAAAATAAAGATTTTTTATAGAATACTAAAGTATTCTATAAAAAAAAATGAATGGAATGGATAATAAGAAAATTGCAAAAAAAGAGAACTAATTAAAAATTCAAAAGATTTGATTTTTCTTTTCCCGTCCTCACGGCCTTTCTATCCTTCTAATCGAACTTGAAATTGGATTCAAAAGAAAGCGATTGTGAAAATGAAATACCTCTTTCAGAATACCCTTTAAAAAAGGTCTCAGTACGACTTTTAGTCGAATGCGCCCATTTCGAATCCTAAATAAGTTTCGTCTACCTACTTCCACATGCAATACTTCTTCAACCACTCTCGGACCCCTACAAACGCAAGATGCGCGTCAGGTTTTGAAATAAGGATATCCCCCAGCCCCAGTATACCGAAACTCGCTCTTATCCTATCCCACCGGTTGTAAGGATTCATACATAGGGCTTTTTAGTTGATTGATAGTGCCATAAAGTTGAAGCTTTTTTAGACTTTTTTATTAAGCTGTAATTTCCTTCCTGCATACGCGGTCCTCTATTCTCTAGAAGCTCATACAATAATGCGCGGTAAAGGCGGAAAAATAGCATACTCAATCAAAATCAAAGGGCAAATTCTCTTACTTACTACAGATCTCATACTACCCCCTTAGACTTTTTAAGGCGATATACCACCCAAAGGGTATGAAAATGCCGGGTGGAGTTAGCTTTTCGATGAAGACCCGTCCCGTGCAGCGAAGTCCTATTAGTAAGACCCCGCGCAAGACGCAAGAATGGATTATAGAAGAATATTATTCCGAATACTCCTCCGGACGCGTATAGTAGCATTTCGATTCCTAATCTTTTTTCATTGATTCTTTCCCAATACAATAAATAAATACAAATATAGTATTTATTTATTGTATTATACCTTTATATATTCTAAATATATAGAATAGAGGAATCTCTATTTGTCAAGTCTCATGATCGTATCAAGATCCATTTTTATTCGGCTCAATCTTAAAAAAAAAAGATTGAGCCGAGTTTAATTGCAATCAATTAGAAGAATAAAGAAGAATTACTGCATTTTGCAACTGATTTTTTCTCTTTCTATTTCGCTTCTTTTTTATTTAGACCTTCTTTATATCTAGTTTTATCTACTTATCTAGTTTATCTACCGGCTCGAACTCGAATTTGATCGCCTTCCATACTTCACAAGCTGCGGCTAGTTCAGGACTCCATTTGCAAGCTGCTCGGATAATTTCATTACCTTCACGAGCAAGATCGCGTCCTTCATTACGAGCTTGTACACAAGCTTCTAAAGCCACCCGATTAGCTGCTGCACCAGGTGCATTTCCCCAAGGATGTCCTAAAGTTCCTCCACCAAATTGTAATACAGAATCATCTCCAAAGATTTCGGTCAGAGCTGGCATATGCCAAACATGAATACCCCCTGAAGCCACCGGTATAACACCTGGCATGGATACCCAGTCCTGAGTGAAAAAGATACCGCGAGCACGATCTTTTTCAATAAAATCATCGCGCAATAAATCAACAAAACCTAAAGTCATTTCGCGTTCCCCTTCTAACTTACCTACTACTGTACCGGCGTGGATATGATCTCCCCCAGACATACGCAATGCTTTAGCTAATACACGAAAATGCATACCATGATTTTTCTGTCTATCAATAACTGCATGCATTGCCCGGTGAATGTGAAGAAGTAGGCCATTGTCGCGGCAATAATGAGCCAAACTAGTATTTGCAGTGAATCCCCCAGTTAAGTAGTCATGCATTACAATAGGAGCCCCTAATTCCCTCGCAAATACAGCTCTCTTAATCATTTCTTCGCATGTACCTGCAGTCGCATTCAAGTAATGCCCCTTGATTTCACCGGTTTCGGCCTGTGCTTTATAAAGAGCTTCGGCACAAAAGACAAAACGGTCCCTCCAGCGCATAAATGGTTGTGAGTTTACGTTTTCATCATCTTTGGTAAAATCAAGTCCACCGCGTAGACACTCATAACACGCTCTACCATAATTTTTTGCGGATAATCCCAATTTTGGTTTAATAGTACATCCCAAAAAAGGACGGCCGTACTTGTTCAACTTATCCCTTTCAACTTGGATACCATGAGGCGGACCTAGGAAAGTTTTTGAATAAGTAGTGGGAATTCGCAGATCCTCCAGACGTAGAGCGCGTAGGGCTTTGAAACCAAATACGTTACCCACAATGGAAGTAAACATGTTAGTAACAGAACCCTCTTCAAATAGGTCTAATGGATAAGCTACATAAGCGATATATTGATTTTCCTCCCCAACAACGGGCTCGATGTGATAGCATCGTCCTTTGTAACGATCAAGACTGGTAAGTCCATCAGTCCAAACAGTTGTCCATGTACCAGTAGAAGATTCGGCAGCTACTGCAGCCCCTGCTTCTTCGGGCGGAACCCCCGGCTGAGGAGTTACTCGGAATGCTGCCAAGATATCAGTATCCTTGGTTTCATACTCCGGGGTGTAGTAAGTCAATTTATAATCCTTAACACCAGCTTTAAATCCAACACTTGCTTTAGTTTCTGTTTGTGGTGACATAAGTCCCTCCCTACAACTCATGAATTAAGAATTCTCACAACGACAGGGTCTACTCGATATGGATTAGGCGTAAATGAAACCTTTGCAAAAATCTTTTAAAACAAAAAGGATATTCAATTAATATCAACTCATTAAAGAAAATGGAGGGCATGCTTAAGTTAATGAATATGTTTCATTCATATATAATGCGTACACCCTGTGTATGTTCTATCCTATAGGAATTCTACTATAGGAATTCGATAGGAATTGAGTTGTTGTTATGGTAAGTTAACATGGTTCATTATTAAACCATGGATTTGATTCACCAAATCCATCATTATTGTATACTCTTTGATAGATATAGCGCAACCCAAATCAATCCCTAATCCTTATTTTACAAGTTCTTAATAGGCCCCTTTCTTATTTTGAATGTAAATACCTAAATACTAAGAAAATTCTCTGTTGACAGCAATCTATGCTTCACAGTAGTATATATTTTGTATATCGAAGTCCTAGATAGGAAAGTAGAGTAGGGACAGATCCTCCACAAAAGGCGAAATGTATATGAAAAAAAGATTGATTGAACTTTCCAACGGACTCATTCCATGAGTAAATGATTGAATGGGATTCGCTTGGGCAACGAAATCAAGTCCTGGTCCCCTTTTCTCTCTTATTGAATTAACTAATTCATTTCCTTTTGACTTTCGGATTTTTGGCTCTTTTTTTGGATTTGATTTGGCATTATTCAACAAGAAAAAAAGCAAAATTTCGACAAATTCCTTTTTTTTTGAAAATTATGTGATAATTATGAGAACCAATCCTACTACTTCTCGTCCCGGGGTTTCCACAATTGAGGAAAAAAGCACAGGGCGTATCGATCAAATTATTGGGCCCGTGCTGGATATCACTTTTCCTCCAGGCAAGTTACCTTATATTTATAACGCTTTGGTAGTCAAGAGTAGAGACACTGCCGGTAAGCAAATTAATGTGACTTGTGAGGTACAACAATTATTGGGAAATAATCGAGTTAGAGCTGTAGCTATGAGTGCTACAGACGGGTTGATGAGAGGAATGGAAGTGATTGACACGGGAGCTCCTCTCAGTGTTCCAGTCGGTGGAGCTACTCTCGGACGAATTTTCAACGTTCTTGGGGAACCTATTGACAATTTGGGTCCTGTAGATACTAGTGCAACATTCCCTATTCATAGATCTGCGCCTGCCTTTATCGAGTTAGATACGAAATTATCCATCTTTGAAACAGGTATTAAGGTGGTCGATCTTTTAGCTCCTTATCGACGTGGGGGAAAAATCGGACTATTTGGGGGGGCTGGAGTAGGGAAAACAGTACTCATCATGGAATTAATCAACAACATTGCTAAAGCTCATGGAGGCGTATCCGTATTTGGCGGAGTAGGGGAACGGACTCGTGAAGGAAATGATCTTTATATGGAAATGAAGGAATCCGGAGTAATTAATGAAAAAAATATTGAGGAATCAAAGGTAGCTCTAGTCTATGGCCAAATGAATGAACCGCCGGGAGCTCGTATGAGAGTTGGTTTAACTGCCCTAACTATGGCAGAATATTTCCGAGATGTTAATAAGCAAGACGTGCTTCTATTCATCGATAATATCTTTCGTTTTGTTCAAGCAGGATCGGAGGTATCCGCTTTATTAGGGAGAATGCCCTCCGCAGTGGGTTATCAACCTACTCTTAGTACAGAAATGGGTTCTTTGCAAGAAAGAATTACTTCTACCAAAAAGGGATCTATAACTTCGATCCAAGCGGTTTATGTACCTGCGGACGATTTGACCGACCCTGCTCCTGCCACAACATTTGCACATTTGGATGCTACTACCGTACTTTCCAGAGGATTAGCTTCCAAGGGTATTTATCCAGCAGTAGATCCTTTAGATTCAACCTCAACTATGTTACAGCCTCGGATCGTTGGCAACGAACATTATGAAACTGCGCAAAGAGTTAAGCAAACTTTACAACGTTACAAAGAACTTCAGGACATTATCGCAATTCTTGGGTTGGATGAATTATCGGAGGAGGATCGTTTAACTGTAGCAAGAGCACGAAAAATTGAACGTTTCTTATCACAACCGTTCTTTGTGGCAGAAGTTTTTACCGGTTCTGCAGGAAAGTATGTTGGTCTTGCAGAAACAATTAGGGGATTTCAACTAATCCTTTCCGGAGAATTAGACGGCCTACCCGAACAGGCTTTTTATTTGGTGGGTAACATCGATGAAGCTAGCACGAAAGCTATAAACTTAGAAGAGGAGAACAAATTGAAGAAATGAAATTAAATCTTTATGTACTAACTCCTAAGCGAATTATTTGGGATTGTGAAGTGAAAGAAATCATTTTATCTACTAATAGTGGCCAAATTGGCGTATTACCAAACCACGCCCCCATTAACACAGCTGTAGATATGGGTCCTTTGAGAATACGCCTCCTCAACGACCAATGGTTAACGGCGGTTCTGTGGAGCGGTTTTGCGAGAATAGTTAATAATGAGATCATCATTTTAGGAAATGATGCGGAACTGGGTAGTGACATTGATCCGGAAGAAGCTCAACAGGCACTTGAAATAGCCGAAGCTAACTTGAGTAGAGCTGAGGGTACGAAAGAATTGGTTGAAGCGAAGCTAGCTCTCAGACGAGCTAGGATACGAGTCGAGGCTATCAATTGGATTCCCCCATCCAATTGAAGACAATCCAAAGGTTTAGTTGATACAAAGAAAAAGGGAAGAGGAGTAGAAAAAGTTATTAGATAGCGAAGCGAAGTAAGTCCAATGCTATCTAGTAATTTTTCTACCTACCTACCTACTATTGGATTTGAACCAATGACTCCCGCCGTATGAAAGCAATACTCTAACCACTGAGTTAAGTAGGCAATTTATCACCACAAAGGAAGACCCATTACTTCGATCGATTATAGATCGAATCCTTTTTATAAGCAATACTGCTCCGTTATTACTATGTTATATAGTAAGCAGATCAAAGGGATATCCTCTGGTATTAGAGAATATTCATCTTGACAAGAAATTATCTATATGTTAAGATATCTCTGACAAGGGCTATAGCTCAGTTCGGTAGAGCAACTCGCTTACACGTGCGCCAATGCTTTTCAAGGGAGCTTATTATGCAATGAACATAATTGATCTTATTGCAAAATCAATGTCTTACTTCATGGATTCGAGAGAATAGGAGAACAGTAGCCTGACAAACAGTCGGTTCAGTCCGATTCAGGTGTCAATTCAGGTGCCTAATCAAATAGAACCCTTATTGATTTGCTAGTTGATAAGGTAAATATCCAGCCCACTAAATGCTAGGCGTAATGAGGATAAGGGCCTCCAAAAAACTTCTTTTCGTTCTATGAACTTTAAGGTGTATGAAGTCTCATAGTCAACTCTTGCAGCGGAACGATAGAGACTCCATTTCACTTAGGTTGATTTAATTTAGGCCGGAGGCAGACCTAAGTCAAGGTAATCCTCCTTTGAAACACTTTGGTATTGCTCCTAGATAGATCATAATACAAATAATCAATCAGAGCACAGGGAGCCATCTCATTATCTTTCCGTAAAGAAAAACTATGGTGGACTAACTGATCTTTACATCAGTTGATGAAAGAGCCCAATGCAAAAAAATGCATGTTGAGTCTTTGAAACAGTTCGAATCATTTCGATAATAATCCGTTTGATCTGTTTTACCGAGAAGGTCTACGGTTCGAATCCGTATAGCCCTAATATGTCCTATTTTTAGATTTTAGGATAGAGATCCTATGTTTCCTTTAGTATAGTTTTCATTTTCTCATTAGTACTTGTTTATAGACTGGACGGTCGCTTGCGCCATAGAATAGAGATAAAAGCATTACCACAGGCTCATTCTTCGAAAATCATAGAGACAGGAAAAGAAAAACGAATTTCTATCAAATCAATAGAAGGAAGGATCCCTTACCCTATTTGAATTCCATCCTCCTTCAAATAGGATATGCTCTAAGTCCCTAGACTTCCCTATAATAACTGCAATGATTTTCTCCATCTTGCGAATTCCTACTTTGTTTGAAGTATATTACTTTGCTTATAGATACGTTATCTAAATCGATCTACTTTAAATAGAAAAATAGAAATAAAATCCAAAAATAAAGAAAGAGTAAATAAGAAAACAGAATATTCTGTCTCATAGTTCTGAAATAGAGTTCTTTATTTTTTCTTT